CTGCTCCACAAAGAATGCCTATGGTTAAAAAGGTAAACCCTAAACTAATCATACGATAACTCCAATAATCCAAACGCTGAGTCAATTGATATTTGTAATAATTTCGAAATGAAAGAAAAGAAGTGTTTTTAAAAACGCTTCTTCTTTTTTCATTCAAGTATTTAATCTCACCAAAGAAAAATGATCTAATTAAGAAATTATTGCTTTTACAAAAAAAATTGATGTTGTTTCGAAATGTAATGACTAGAAGAGCGATTGATAATAACGATCCGCATAAAAGAGCTGCATAGCTCAATAACATCATACTTACGTGCATCATTAACCACTGAGATTGTAGAGCAGGTACTAATATTGCGGATTGATGCATTTCAGTTGAAAGACCCGACGTAGCGAAACCTTGAGTAAAAATAGTACTTGGGGTAGTTATTGTGCTTAAATCATTTTTATGGTTCAATTTCTTGGAAATTATATGAATAATAAAGAAACTGCATGAAAGGAAGATTAATGACTCGTATAAATTACTTAACGGAAAATGTCCCGAGGAAATCCAACGAGAAACTAATAATCCTGTTATAGAGAAAAAGGTGGCTATCATCCCTTTTTCCGATGAATCACGTAATCCTACGATTTCGTAGACTAATAAGTTCATGAAATGAATCGTAATCACAATTGAAATGATCGAAAAAGAGATATTAGTTAATATATGTTCTAAAGTCACAAATATCATAAAAAAAGGTGTCCCATTACAGAATTGAAATCGGAAATTGAATACATTATAAGATACATTGTGTCTCTTTTATAGGATGCCGCCACTCGGACTCGAACCGAGATGCTCTAGCACTGCTTCCTAAGAGCAGCGTGTCTACCGATTTCACCATGGCGGCTTACTTGAAATAATAATATTCATTTCATGTTGAATCGTCAAGAATCAAGGATTCAATATAGTTTAGGAAACATTAGAATCGATGAAAAAAGACTCGTTTAAATTCATATTTGAATCTTCAATAAAATAATCCTTAGTTGGTATCATTCTAGGTTCAGTTTTAACAATCAACTTTCACGTACTATAAACTAAGTTCCCCCGATACAGTTGAAATTTCGATAGTTTTGCTCTCAGTCGAGGTATAGAATTAAGAATTGTCCTTTTTCTTTCTATTTTTTTTGATGATTTCTTTTTCAATGAAAAAAATAAAATAACTAAGATCTCATATGTATTACAATTTCATCACTAAATCCATTTGGAATTTTTCTAACGATTCCGATACTTTAGTATCATTAAGTATTAATACTCTTCATTGTGTATATGTATATAATATAAATAAGGTAACATTTACCAAACCAATTAAGTTTTAGGCTAGGCATATAACAAAATAAAAGAGTTTAAATTTCTATGGCAATTGTACTATTCACAATAGAAAAATAGGATTAAGATTTTCTATTGTGAAAAGTTAATGGATAGGGAAAAAATACTATTCTTAATAAGAACCCAATATACAGAAAACTCTTATTCTACATACCACAGCAGCTAGTTCTAACTAATATTGAGTAGTTCAATACATTAATTAATGTGAATCGTTCATCTTAAAAAATTTTCAGTTCTTCGGGCTATGTCAATTCCAATTATCCCAAGACTTTATTATTTGTTTGTCGCACAAAAAAACTTTTTGAATGTCCGGTAGAAACCGATTTCGCTAAAGAAAAAGCTTTTACTGCAGTTAAATATCCTTTTTTCTTCCAAATATTCCTACGAATATGTTTTTTTGATATAGAAATACGTTTTTTTGGAACTGCCATTCAAAAAAGGGTTACTCATTTTTATTTATTGTTGTATGTGAAAGACATGTATTGTTCGGAATAGATCGTTTTTTTTAATCATTATCTATACTTTATTCTGTGAATAATAGTTTTTTTTTTACTTTCAACATTTAACATAAAAAAACAAATAACATAAAATAACAAATAAATTATATATAAAATTTATTATATATATATATTATTTTTTTTTTTCATTATTATTGTTTATTGTTCTTTTCGAAAGAGATAAGAATTGGTGAATCGGAAACAATTATTAATTATAAAAAAAAATCTCAATTTGTTTGTTTTCTTATGGAACATACATATCAATATGCATGGATAATACCTTTTCTTCCACTTACAGTTACTATGTCAATAGGATTTGGACTTATACTTATTCCGACAGCAACAAAAAATATTCGTCGTATATGGGTTTTTCCTAGTATTTTTCTGTTAAGTATAGCTATGGGGTTTTCGGCCAATCTGTCTATTCAACAAATAAATGGAAGTTTTATTTATCAATATCTATGGTCTTGGACCATAGATATTGATTTTTCCTTAGAGTTTGGGTATTTGATCGATCCACTTACTTCTATTATGTCAATACTAATTACTACTGTTGGAGTCATGATTCTTATTTATAGTGACAATTATATGTCTCACGACCAAGGATATTTGAGATTTTTTGCTTATATGAGTTTTTCCAATACTTCCATGTTGGGATTAGTTACTAGTTCTAATTTGATACAAATTCATATTTTTTGGGAACTAGTGGGAATGTGTTCATATTTATTAATAGGGTTTTGGTTCACACGACCGATTGCCGCAAGTGCTTGTCAAAAAGCTTTTGTAACTAATCGTGTAGGAGATTTTGGTTTATTATTAGGAATCTTAGGTCTTTATTGGATAACAGGTAGTTTGGAATTTCGGGATTTGTTCGAAATAGCTAATAACTTGATCCATAATAATGGGGTCAGTTCCTTATTTGCTACTTTGTGTGCCTCTTTATTATTTGTCGGTGCAGTTGCTAAATCTGCACAATTCCCACTCCACGTATGGTTACCTGATGCCATGGAAGGACCTACTCCTATCTCGGCCCTTATACACGCTGCTACTATGGTAGCAGCAGGAATTTTTCTTGTAGCTCGGCTTATTCCTCTTTTCATAGACATACCTTATATAATGAATTTCATTTCTTTACTGGGTGTAATAACAGTACTATTAGGAGCTACTTTTTCTCTTGCTCAAAGAGACATTAAAAGAAGTTTAGCCTATTCTACAATGTCTCAATTAGGTTATATTATGTTAGCTCTAGGTATAGGTTCTTATCGAGCGGCTTTATTCCATTTGATCACTCATGCCTATTCTAAAGCTTTATTGTTTTTGGGATCTGGATCTATTATTCATTCAATGGAACCTATTGTTGGATATTCACCAGAAAAAAGTCAGAATATGGTTCTTATGGGTGGTTTAACAAGATATGTTCCAATTACAAGAACTACTTTTTTATTAGGTACACTTTCTCTTTGTGGTATTCCACCTCTTGCTTGTTTTTGGTCCAAAGATGAAATTCTTAATGATAGTTGGTTATATTCGCCAATTTTTGCAATAATACCTTATTTTACAATAGGATTAACCGCATTTTATATGTTTCGGGTATATTTACTTACCTTTGATGGGTATTTGCGCGTTTATTTTCAAAATCACAGTAGCACTAAAAATAATTTGTTCTATTCAATATCTCTATGGGGAAAAGAAGCACCAAAAACATTCAATAAAAATTTACTTTTATCAACAATGAATAATAAGGTTTACTTTTTTTCAAAAGATACATATAAAATTATTGATAATGATAAGATACGATACTTTAGTACTTACTTTGGAAATAAATATACTTCCACGTATCCTCATGAATCAGACAATACTATGCTATTTCCTCTGCTTGTATTGGTACTATTTACTTTGTTCGTTGGATCAATAGGAATTTCTTTTGATCAAGAAGTAATGGATTTTGATATATTATCGAAATGGTTAACCCCATCCCAAAATCTTTTACATCCAAATTCGAATTATTCTGTGAATTGGTATGAATTTTTTACAAATTCAATTTTTTCAGTAAGTATAGCTATTTTCGGATTATTCATAGCATATATTTTATATGGGTCTGTTTATTCATTTTTCCAGAATTTGGACTTAATCAATTCATTTGTAAAAGGGAGCCCTAAGAGAATTATCTTGGACCAAATAAAAAGTGTTATATACAATTGGTCATATAATCGTGGTTACATAGATATTTTTTATACTAGGGTTTTAGTCATGGGTATAAGAAGATTAACCGAGCTGACTCAGTTTTTTGATAGACATATAATTGATGGAATTACAAATGGAGTTGGCCTTACAAGTTCCCTTATAGGTGAAGGTATCAGATATATGGGGGGGGGGCGAATCTCGTCTTATTTATTTTTATATTTTTTTTATGTATCAATATTTTTWKTATTTTTTTTGTTCATTGGTATAAACCCAATAATTATACAGGTCTTCATGGGATAATTTTTTTGTCGTGTACAAAGACATTTTTCGTTCTATCATTTCCGAAAAAGTCGATAAACTAGGTGGATATGTAAAAGATATTTTTTTTTTCCCATTACTTGGACATGTATAAAAAAAATATTGTGACATTTCATTTCGTACAGCATTTTCAAACCGATCATTTTTTATATATCGCAATGGACAATTCCATCGTTTATAATCGAAAAGAAAAGTTACAAGAGGTTTTTCAAACCAGAAATAAGTCTTTTCATTTTTCTCTTCTTTAAGTCTTCCCAATTCCCAATTATCTTGATACCTATCAAGATAAGAATCTTCGTAAACTGGGCTATCTTTATAGCATGTCTCTTTAAAGTGAAAGTGGAATTCCCCCTTTGTTTTTTCCTTTCCATTCACTCGGATCTCTTCCGTTTCATCTATTTTTTCCGGATCTTCCTGTTCTTCCGAACAAAGGGAAGGGTCTTCTTCGGCGGATCCCTCTTGTTCCTGTTTAGTCTCCTTCGTTTCGGAAGTTGTTTCTACATCGCTTTCTTCCTCACTTTCTCCCCTTTCTTCCATTTCTGAGGTTTCTTTCAGTTTCTTAGTGACAATAGGCGACGGCATTCTGCCTAAATAGTAGACACAGGTGATAAATAAGAGAATACTAAAGATTCGAGCCA